AGAGTCTCGCGAACTCTTCCTTCTTTGCCTTCAATTACATCTGAAAGCGACTTGTAAACTCTATTATGATCATCCCTCATTGGTTGTCCACAAATTCCATTATCAAGAAGTGCATCCACGGCTTCTTGTAGCAATTTTTCCTGAGATATTATTAATTCTTCTGGCGTAGCTATACTTGTTGTTAATAGATCTGTAAGAGTATTATTCCGATAGATAATTCTTCTATAGATTTCATTAATATCCGAGGTCACTAGTTTATCCTCATCTATATGATAGATTGGTCTCAACTCAGGAGGAAGAACTGGTAATAGACACAAAACCATCCATTTTGGTTCTATATTTGTTCGAATAAAATGCTTAGCCAATTCCATGCGTCTAAGCAAAAAATCTTTTCTTCTTCCAACTTTTCGATCTTCCCATTCATTCCCTGTGGGTTCCTCTTCCTCCAATTCTTTCCATTCTACCAATGAAGAATCTATAATAATTCGTAAATCTAGATTGGCTAATTGTTGTCTAATAGAGCCTCCCCCGGTAGACATCTCTCGATTTCGAAATGTATCAAAGCTCCGGGTAGTAAAAAAAATAGGGATCCTGTATTTCCAGGGTTGGATTTCATATTCCAATAAACCCCGTAATCGTAAAAAAGTGGGTTTTTTATCTATGGGCCTAGCAAAATAAAAATTGGGATAGGATCTCCCCCCCCTCAAAATCGGACGTGAAAGTTTCCTTTCATCCGGCTCAAGTAGGTCAAATAAAGAAAAAGTAAAGGAGTTCTCGCTTTCAAATTATAGAAAACTCCAAAAAGATCTACTCCTTACTCAAGTTTCCAGTGAAGACCAAGCAAAACTTTATTGATTCCGTCTTCCTTAATTATTTTTATTTAGATTTTATGAATGCTTTATTCAATTCATTCAATTATGACATAAAAGAAATGTGAAATTCTTGAGTAGTCTACTTCCCCTCGAATGATGAATCCCGTAATTCTTAATTAAAGAGAGTACCTTGGAATTCATAAGGAATTTACTTGTCTATGTACTGTTCCATTCGATCTTTTAGGTCCCGACTTCACCTCGACGGTTAGGCAACGATGCCCTTAAAGTCTATATGCGATAGATAGACTCTTGTAACCATGACATCTTTTCTATTTGCTACTTGAACATAATTTCTTTCTAAAAAAAGGAACTGCTTAATTTCACAAAAAAAAAAGTCTTTTTTTACGAGGTATAACTATAAATTCTTATGAAATCGACCATAGATCAATTCCCTTTTTTGGGAGCGTCTCGAATACATCCCTAATTCTGAGCTTCATGTTACTCCTACCAAGAAACATGTCAGGTACAGGGCATCCCGATTGGATTAAATGGGATGACAGTTTCTCATTTCAAATCTGTAAAATCAGAATTTCGATCAAATCACACACCGCAGTATACTAGGTCTTCTAATTCGTTAAGAGGTTTATCTAAAAGATTCACAATATAACTAGGAAGACGTTTCAAATACCACACATGCATTACCGGGTATGCGAGTTTGATGTAGCCCATTTGATATCTTCGTATCCGAGAATCAACAAACTCGACCCCGCATTGTTCACAATATTGCGGGTCTTCCTTTTCATCTCCGATTACTCGATAATTTCCACAAGCACAAATGCCACTTTTGATAGGTCCAAAAATTCTTTCACAAAATAATCCATCTTTTTCTGGTTTATTTGTTTTGTAATGAAAGGTATAAGGTTTTGTCACCTCTCCAACTATCTCGCCATTAGGCAGGATTTTTTTGGACCAAGTACTTATTTGTTGAGGAGAAACTAATCCAATTCGGAGTTGTTGATGGGTATATCGATCGATCATAGAAGAAAACTTCTGCTTCATTTCGATTAAGCTTCCTTCCTATTAAGCTGGAAAGTCTTCTCAGATACAAGAAAATGATTCAGTTCCAGAGCTAAAGATCGTAGTTCTCGAACGAACAACCGAAAAGATTCTGGAGCATCCTCAGGAGTCGGTATTCTTCCTCCAAAGATTATAGTACCAAGTACTTCCTGGCGAGCTCTAATATGATCAGATTTATAAGTAAGCATCTCTTGTAAAATATAAGCAACGCCAAACCCCTCTAAAGCCCAAACCTCCATTTCTCCTACCCGTTGTCCGCCTTTCTTGGCCCTTCCTTTAAGGGGTTGTTGTGTAAGACGTGAATAACGCCCACTGGAACGCCCATGGATTTTATCATCAACTTGATGAATTAATTTCAAGATATAGGGCTTTCCTATTATAACAGGTTGTTCAAAAGGATCCCCCGTTCTTCCATCAAATATTCTGCTTTTTCCTGGAGACTCGGGTTCAAATATCCACGGATTCGCTGTTTGCTTACTGGCTTCATATAATTCAGAAAACACCAGTTTTCTCGAAGCTTCTTGTTCATATCTCTCATCAAAAGGCGCTATTCGATAATGTCTGTCTAGCAAATCCCCCGCTAACCCGAGTGAAGATTCAAATATTTGTCCTACATTCATTCGTGAAGGTACTCCTAATGGGTTGAAGACCATATCAACAGGTCTTCCATCTTGCAAATAAGGCATATCTTGTCTAGGCAAAATTTTTGAAATGATACCCTTATTTCCATGTCTTCCAGCTACTTTATCGCCTACTTTGATTTCACGTTTCTGTAAAATATATACACGAATACTTTCTGTTTTCTCTGTCTCATCTGTTTTAGAACTCTGGACCCATCTCACATCAATAACTCGACCCCTACCACCTATAGGTAGTTTTAGACAAGTTTCTTTTGAAGTATATACCCGCATGCCAAGTATGGTTCGTAACAATCTATCTTCCGGAGCATACGATGATTCTTTCACCATTTGGGGTGTTAATTTACCTACTAAAATATCACCTGTTTCCACCCAAGATCCCAACATTACAATTCCATTTTTGTCTAAATTTCGGAGTAAATGGACTTCTAAATGCGGTATTTCATTAGTGACCCTTTCGGGGCCTTGGTTAATCTGAATTTCATATTTACGTATGTGAAAAGAAGTATAAATATCTTCATATACTAAGCGCTCGCTAATAAGTACTGCATCTTCAAAATTGTAACCTTCCCATGGCATATAAGCTACTAATACGTTTTTACCCAAAGCAAGTTCGCCACCAACTGTAGCAGCACCATAGGCTAAAATTTGTCCCTTTTTAATGCATTTACCCCGCGGAACCTGGGGTTTTTGATGCATACAAGTATTTTTGTTGGAACGTTGATACATAACTAATGGAATCCTTAGAGTATCCCCATTACCTGATAAAAGGATCTTTTCAGTATCGGTATAAAGAATCTTTCCCTCGTGTTCGGCTATAGCAAGAGCCCCTGAATCTAGAGCCGCCTGGCCTTCCAATCCAGTTCCAACAATGCACTTCTCGGACTGAGAAAGAGGGACTGCTTGACGTTGCATGTTAGAACTCATTAAAGCCCGATTCGCATCATTATGCTCGATAAAAGGAATGAGGGAAGCCCCAATAGAAAAATATTGGAAGGAAAAAATACTTCGAAGATGAACCTGTTCCCATGCAATAGTCAGGAATTCTTGACGATATCGAGCTGGAACAACTTGTTGTTCCTGAATACCCTGATTCAACGCCAAAGAATTTCCTGCCGCTACCATATAGTATTCATCTCTACCTGGTGATAAATAAAGCATCCGCGACCCTTTTGATCTCTCAGAAATTTTATAAAACGGAGTTTCTAGAGACCCCCAACGACCGATTCTCGCATGAATTGCTAAGGATCCAATAAGTCCAACATTTATTCCTTCAGATGTGTCAATTGGGCAAATACGCCCATAGTGACTAGGATGAATATCTCGTATTGGAAAAGTAGCAGTTCGCGCAGTCAATCCCCCCGGTCCCAAATAACTCAATTTTCTTCCATGAACTATTTGTGTCAATGGATTAGTTCGATCCAAAACTTGAGATAATGGGTGTAAACGGAAAAAAACTTTATAAGTATCTGTTAATGGAGTTGAATTTACCAAGTTCTGAGGAGTTGGTGTCCAGTTATGCTTAAGTGCTGCATATATATTTCCTCGAGCCATATTTTCTAAACGAACCAAGGCCAATCCAAATTGCTCTTGTAAAAGATCTGCTACAGAACGAATACGTTTATTTTGCAAATGATTCATATCGTCAAGTGTACCCATTCCAAATTTTATTCGAATCAAACGATCCGCGGCTGCCAATATATCTCGTGGTAACAAAAATGTATTGTTCTGGGGTATATCAAGGTTCAGTCTCCGATTCATATTTCGTCGACCAATCCCTCCCAATTCACATCTTTGTTGAAAGAATTTTTTTTGTAAATCCTTAGATAAGGATTCAGAAAATACCGGATCGCCCTCTACACAAGCAAATTGTTGATAAAACTCCAAAATAGCATTTTCTTTTGACCCAATTTTTTTTTTATCATTCAGAAAAGACAAAAAGAGTTCCGGATAGCAAACATTCTCTAGAATTTCTCTTATATTCAACCCCATAGCTGATAATAGAACTAGAATAGATAGTTTTTGTTGCCTACTCACACGAACCCATATCCTTGCTTTTCTATCAATCTCTAATTCTAATCTTCCTCCCCAATCTGATATTATGGTCCCGGTATAGATTGAAATTCCATTATCATTCAATTCTGACTGGTAATAAATACCGGGACTTTGCAATATTTGATTGATCACAATTCTATATATTCCATTTACTATAAAAGCTCCCAAAGAAGTCATTAGAGGGATCTTTCCTATCAAAATTGTTTGTTCTTGGATATACCTACGTCTATCGTTTTTCCAAATGAGTCTCGCGGATACATATAATTCAGAAGAATATGTGAGTGATTCATACACAGCATCTCTTTCCTTTATCAGGGGTTCTACCAATTTATATCTTTCCAAAAATAATTCAAAGTCAATTTCTTGATTTGTATCTTCTATTTTTGGAAACTTAGAAAGTTCTTCTGTCAAACCCTGATCAATGAACCTACAAAATCCTTCAAATTGTATCTGATTAAATCCAGGTATTGTGGACATTGCGTCTATCCCGGATTATTTTGAAATTGTCAGTTATTTATATTCATCCATATTGAATTCTCTCAAAAAAAAAAAAAGAAATACCATTTTGGCTGGCGCATTATCCATCAAATACTATCCTATATCTAGCAATGATGGAATTTCGATTCTATGAATCTTTGACTGGAATCTATGAGTGGAATAAAAATTTATACTGAACTTAAATTGTCATTTTTAAGAGATGCAATTAAGAGATGCAACCGGAACGGAATTTCTAAAACAGTCTTACAAACGGAATTCTCCCACTTGGGCTTACTATGCTTTGGGATTTTTTTATAATATCAAAACTGATTCAGTTTCTTATATTATAATGTATAACGGTATTGATATTCTAATCTACTTGAATATTTTGAATTCTAATCTACTTGAATATTGAATCTACTTCTACTTGAATATTTAATACCATAAAACTTTATGAATGTTGTATTAATGAACGCGGAGATATAATCTATATCGGCGCGTTCTCGTCTCGTTTATTGCCCTCTTGTGCTGTCCTGTCGTGTCGTCAATTGACAGTATGACTTAGGGCTCAATATAATTTGATTTGACTGACAAAAAAAAATCATATTCATATTTAGGTAAACCACCTTGAATCTACTGCAGAGTGGTAGATCTTGGTCCAAGGTATAACCCTTTGTCACTGAGAGATATAAAGAGGAAAAAGACCAATGAAATCAAGTTTCAAGGTTGTAACGTTAATGGTAAAGTTTGATTCCCATTAAACCCCCGAATATTTAACGAGTTTTTCCGTTTGTTTATATCCTATGCGTCTTCGTTTGGGTTATATCTTATGTGTCTCCTTTTGGTGGCTCTCAGCCTGAGTTATATTAAGTTATTGAGTTATTATATGATGGCCACAGGGCCGCCCCTATGGTCCAGTGGTTAAGACATCTCTCTTTCACGGAGAAAACGAGGGTTCAAGTCCCTCTGGGGGTATACAAGACTCAAGACTATAGGAGCGGGATTTCCTATCAAGTGATCTCTATTTGTCAAGTCCTTCTATTAGTCTACTTAGTGGGACTTTCTATTTTATATCAAGTGATATATATTTGTAAAGTCTGCCTGGGAAACGAAAGGAAGTGGCTTATGGAACGTCTAAAATAAATTAGACGCTGGGTCGATGCCCGAGTGGTTAAAGGGGACGGACTGTAAATTCGTTGACAAGATGTCTACGCTGGTTCAAATCCAGCTCGGCCCAACAATTCGCCAATCTACTTGATAGAACCCTTAAGAAATACCTGACCTGATACAAGAGAATAAAAAAGAATCCAAATTTTCTGCAAGATCTCTTCTTATTTCCCTGGGATTGTAGTTCAATAGGCTAGAGCACCGCCCTGTCAAGGCGGACGTTGCGGGTTCGAGCCCCGTCAGTCCCGACGTATCCAATCCAAATTTTTTCAGGATTCTATCGAAGAAAGAACAAACCCTAAACTAAAATTAAAAGAACTAAAATAGTGAAGTTGATAAAATATTCCATCTTTTCTCCCGCGACTCATATTTCTCATACTTCTTTTTCTTCCAAAGAAATTTGGATCATTAAAATTTAGAACCTAATTCCTCTCTTTTTCCACTTCGCTTGTATTGTTTGTTGGGGTTTTGTAGTTAATGGAAACAGACAGGTGGTTAGATGATACTTCAGTTGATGGTTCTACAAGGAAGACCTAAGGTAGGTTATAGAAAAGAAAGAACAGAAAATAAATAAAAGAATTTTTTATTGGTCCGGGAATCCAATCTTGGATTCGATATGGATAAAGGATCTTCGTATGTTATACTATTCAATTCTCGACGACGAATTAATTTAATAGCTCAGATATTGTTATTGACGATATTGATCCGATTCAAAATCATCGATAGTTAATGTATTCATTGAATTGACAGGCGAAAAATTTATCATCTCTATGGGATTAAATCCCGAGTTATTGTGAAATAAAAAAACGATGAGATTATGGAAGTAAATATTCTTGCATTTATTGCTACTGCACTGTTCATTTTAGTTCCTACTGCTTTTCTACTTATCATTTACGTAAAAACAGAAAGTCAAAATAATTAATTACTTTAAATGAAACTTGACTTCTGAATTATTATCAATAGTTGAAGAAATCAAAAGAAAAGTATTCTATTTTTGCGTCTTAAATGAAATCCACGGGCTATAGTCGGCGGTATTCTATGAGATCCGAGAGTATGGTAAGTAAGAAAGAAATTTCTTACTTACCATACTCTCTATTAGTGTTATAGTAGTATATAAAGTTATACTTGACTTTATAATAACTTGGTATACTATATTAGCTTCTATCTTTAATATATGTAGTTATTATTGTATTATTATTATTAATCCATATATAAAATTTTCGTAGGACCCAATTCTATTTCTTTGATATATCTATTTATTCCGATGAATCTCAAATAATTGTTTTACTCTTTACAGTTTCATTCCTCAACTAAAGTAGGAGTGCTTCTAAAGTCCACTTCTTCCCCATACTACAAGTGAAAGGGAAAATGTAAAGACTACCATTAAAGCAGCCCAAGCGAGACTTACTATATCCATGTGAATTATGTCCCTTATCTCTATGATAGAATTATTCCATTATTGCTCACTAATAATAGTAGAATTTATGGTCCAGAGTCAAAAAAGGATTCTGGCGGAACACTATTGATGAACGAAAAAAAATCCATTTCAAAAATTCCTATTTGATTTCTAATCGGGAAAGAATAAACACAAGTAAAATACACAATGACATTACAAAGGAATGTTAGTAATGGAATCTATTAATAAAATACGAGGGCCCTTTCCTTTTTTTTTCGTGCCCTTGAAAGTAAAAATAGATCCTAGATCAATTGCTATATCATAGATCAATTGCTTTGCTATTCCCCAAACAGAATAAAACAGTACAACAGAATAAGAGATTTCAATTCGTTTGTTGATGAGGCGGCACCCGGATTTGAACTGGGGAAAAAGGATTTGCAGTCCCCCGCCTTACCACTCGGCCATGCCGCCAAAACGATACACAATAGGAGAAAAAATTCCCCCCCTTTTTTTTTAGTTTATTGTACTTGCATATTGCATCCCTTTTTTAATCCTTTTTATAAATTTATAAAAATTAGAAAAGAAACCTTTTATTCCCCTTTTGATTGTATTTGATCTACGCCTTCGATTGATTGTATAGTATCTCAAAACACACAATGCCGAAAAACTTCCACGGACTTTTCTATTGAAAAATCAAATGTAGATTTTCACTCAAAAAAGTGAAAATTTATGACAAAAAGGAACCATTAACTATTCCTTGACTGACAATTCGTGAATGATTCTTGGATTTGAATCTAAAATTTGGTTTGCCAAATGACATAAGAAAATACAAATTGATACATACCTAATTGATTGATTCTTTTGAATCAAAAATCCTTCTCAATCTCAATTTCCATTATAACAAAAATTATAAGTATATGTAAACCCCAGAACGGAAATTGTTATACAGATACCAAATTGGCTATTTAGAGTATGTTGCCTATAAATAAAAAATAAAGGGAATTCGTTGGAAGAAAAAAAGGCCCGGCTGGGTATTGACCGGGCCAGGCCCAAAAGGCACTTCGAACAAAATAAAAGCAAGAAGGTCTTCTTTATTTATCTTTCTATTTGGATCTTTCGAGCATCTAAATGGAATTTCTAATTCTATAATAACGATAAAGAATGTGAAAGAAAAACTTTCTTTAATCCTTACTTGATGTGTACTGTAACATAGTAATTATCTTTTTCGATTGGGAGAGATGGCTGAGTGGACGAAAGCGGCGGATTGCTAATCCGTTGTACGAGTTATTCGTACCGAGGGTTCGAATCCCTCTCTTTCCGTTTCCGTTGATGACTTTTTCTTTTTTTCTTTAAAATTTTGCAAACCCTTTATTTATTTTTTATTTTTTTCCTAGTTAAATGTGTGGAATAGCTAAAATAAAATCTTAAGAAAATTGTAAAATCAAGCAAGAAAAACAAAATTTTTATTTTATTCTTCACGTCCAGGATTACGTCCTGGATCATTGGATAGGAATCCAAAGATGAAGAGAGAAACAAAGAATATTACTACTGTGTAAACGAAAAGTTTGAGAGTAAGCATTATACAACCTCCAAGATCATTTTTTGAAAAAGAAAAACGAGAAAAGATAATAGATCCTCCATTTTTATATCACATATCCTATTTTGACACCAAGAAATGAATTCTAGAAATAGAAAAAAATGTTCAGAAATTCAAATGAAGTTGAAATTTGTAATAAGAGTCTTTGATTACCACAAATAACTTTCATACCCACAATTAGATATTGCAAGGGACCCTAATCTAATAGGGTACTTCGCCGGAAAAAGGATTAAAATTGGGAAATGGGACGAGCCCGATTTATCGCGGCTATTCAAAATTTCAATGTTTGAATTGAAGGTTCATACTGTCAGACTTATTTGATCTTATCATCATCAATTGTTATAATTTTTCTCGAATAAATAATGATAATGAATTTTCTAGGATAGTGTTAAAGATCTTATCGAAAACTTACAGCAGCTTGCCAAACAAAGGCTAAAAGAAAAAAGAACAGAGGTATGACTGGCATAACATCTACGATTGGATTCAAAAAAGCATAGGCTTCGGGCAATTTGGCGAAGAAAAGACTACTCGGATAAAGGGCAGAATTAAGACAGATCAAACTAAAGATATTAAGCATAACAGACATTTTTTTCGTCGAGATAATTGCATTTTGATTGAGTTATTGATATAAGGAAAAATGAAGAAACTAGGGTAGACAAAAAAATCCTTCTTTTTCCGCTCAATCAAAAATCCTCCAATTCTCAAAGGAGAATAGAAGAAATCATACTTTCATACAATATCTTAATTGAATTATATGTAATGATCAATAAATCCAGTTGAATTATAGATATACACATCCCAAAATCCTAACACGAATCTATAATAGATTCTATAAAGAATAAAGATTTTCTCTAGATATTTGGACTGGAATTGACGAACACTTAATACCAATATTATTCTTTATTATTATTAGTGTGCAATAAAAAAAGGAAATGGGGCGTAGCCAAGCGGTAAGGCAACGGGTTTTGGTCCCGCTATTCGGAGGTTCGAATCCTTCCGTCCCAGAGCATATCCATTGTATCCTAATACTTCTTTTTTGTTCAATTTTTGTTCAACAAGGTTCTGTTTCAAGGTCTAATATTGGAATAGAATATTATTCCTCTTTTATTTTATCTGATTTTTTCACAAACTGAACTAAATCGAGTTCAAAATCCTTTTGTGACCCAGATAAAGATAAGATGGGGCATAGATCATAGTTGCATAAAGATTACTTAACCTCAGGTTAAACAAAATATGAAAAGAAAATACATATAAAACGAGGAAGTTCTTAGCCTATAGGTATGTATTGTTATCCTATTTCAGTGACAATAGTCTTTTTATTTTTGTGAAAAAGAAATTGCATCCCTAAAATATTAAAATTGAAATATTTAACAATGATATTTCTTTTTTTGTTTAATTTAGCTTATTTACTTTACATCATTGACAATTCCATTCGAAAAAAAAAAAAGCCAAGATTTCTCTTTGTTAGGATGATGATAATCAAATAAAAAAATGGAGTCTTTACTATAAAACTTTACTCAAATAATGATGTAGAAGTAGGAAACTTTTTCAAATATCAAGTATCAAGATTTATAATTTGTAATCATTCCTTATAGGTTCCATCTTTGGAAAGTTGAAAATGGGTCAGTCTATCTTATTGAGTCACTTGAAGAAGCAGAGTCAAATAGAATTTCCTTATTCGTGTGATGCTAGTTATGTAAATTATTTCTTTTCTATATTTCTATTAGTTATGTTATTTCTATATTTTGATTTGATTTCTGTATATTTCTGTTAGATATTAGATATTTTTTTGCGAGATATATTGATAGAAAAATGTTCATAAAAATAAAAAAGAATGTTCCATTCATACAAAAAAAGCCGAGGTCTTGCTAATTTTTCTGAAGAAAAATATTTATTATCTATGTAGAAAATAAGAAATATAAATGACTCTGTCTCTGTACTGATTGAACCAATGACTATTCATGATTCCATAATTGAATCAATTCCACACTGGTTCCAAATTCGAGGAATGTTATGGTAAAACTTCGTTTAAAACGATGTGGTAGAAAGCAACGTGCGACTTGAAGGACACGATCCCGTGTGGATTCTTATCCACCATTTTATATTAGGAATGAAGGTGCTCTTGACTCGACGTCATTTGTTCTATTCTACTATAACTCTTCTTTTTTTTATTGGGTTGTAATGTAAATAGTTCATGATGGAGCTCGAGTAGAAAGTATTGATTAATTTCTCAGGGGCAACGATCTAGGGTTAATGCCAATTAATAAATTGGAACAACTTCGTAAGTATATCTTCTATAATAGAAATCAAAAGGATCCGATTCGAGGAAATTTGAAAAAACAAATTGTTGGAACGGCTAAACCTTTTTCAATCCACAGTGTATCACGCACGAATCAACCGTTGGTATGATTCTTTGATAGAAAGAAATCACAAAAGGGGTATGTTGCTACCATTTTGAAAGGATTAAGAAGCACCGAAGTAATGTCTAAACCCAATGATTTAAAACAAAGATAAAGGATCCCAGAACAAGGAAACACCACTTTAATTGTCTCACGGATCCGAATAAAGAATCCAAATATATTTTAAACGAGACAAAAAGGGTGGGTTAAAGACCACTCAATAAAAAAAATATATTCAAAATTAAAGAAAAATTTTTAAAATTTTTGAATTATTGAACTTGAGTTATGAGTACAAATGATTTTTTTTCAGGAAGGAAGCGAAATAAAAAAGACTATGAGTTTAATTATAGAATAATTTATTTTATATTTTATGGATTCCTTTCCTATTTATTCTAATTTTATCCATAGACAAAACTTCGAATCATTTTTTCTCGAGCCGTACGAGGAGAAAACTTCCTATACGGTTCTAGGGGGGGGGTTTCATCTACATCTATCCCGATGAGCCGTCTATCGAATCGTTGCAATTGATGTTCGATCCCGAAGAGAAGGAAGAGATCTTCGGAAAGTAGGTTTTTATGATCCGATCAAGAATCAAACTTATTTAAACGTTCCCGCAATTCTCTATTTCCTTGAAAAAGGCGCTCAGCCTACAGGAACTGTTCAGGATATTTTAAAAAAGGCAGAGGTTTTTAAGGAACTTTGCTCTAATCAAAACAAATTCAATTAAATTAAGGAAATAAAAACTAAGGGTAGGATAGTGATTTCTATATAATTTTGGATATCTTTTCTATACTTTGTTTTTTTATTTCCTTCTTTTCTTGCTCTATATCGTATTTATTTATCATATCATGGATAATAATAATATGAAAACCTTATTTGATT